TAAAAAAAATAGAATAGATAAATAGTTATAGAATAGATAAATAGTTATCTAGATATATCAGATCTTAAATAAAAATATAAGACAAAAGTTTCTATTTTAATTCTTATTCTTGGCTTGTGTATCCATAACGAATCCTATGAATCGTTAGGATTGGTGTATTCTTTATCTATCCCGTAGTTTCGTTTCGGATCATAGATCAAGCTAAACTAAATATCATAACTTTTGGTACCCATCCTGTATATTGCCCTTTTTTATTTCGTGTTGGAATAGAAACTTATTAAGCAGACGCGATTTTACGATAAAGGGTTCTTCCGATTCTTAAGGGAGAACAACTATTTAGTTTTTCGATGTGAATTTCACACAATAGCGGGAACTAGTAAGAAGTTTTTTCTATAATTAGTTTATAATTTAATAAATTTAATAATTATAACATAAAATAATTAAATAATCTATTTATTAAGATTTAAGTTAAGATTTCATTTTCTAATTTTAATCCGTTTTGCTTGTTTTCTCAATTGTATTCTTTTGTATTAATTTTTCAACACTCATATTGACAACAGCGTATCAAACAAATATAATCCGAACATGAATAAATCGATCGATTTATTCACGTTACCGTTCCTTAGGCTTTTTTATTGCGAGTGAATATACACATCCTATTTAAGTCATTTTATTAGGGTTGCTAACTCAATGGTAGAGTACTCGGCTTTTAAGCGCGACTCAATTTTTTACACATTTCTATGAAGCAATTAGTTCGTCCATACCATCGGTAGAGTTTGTAAGACCACGACTGATCCAGAAAGGAATGAATGGAAAAAGCAGCATGTCGTATCAATACAATGGCGAATTAAAAAAAATATTTCATTCTTAATTGGATCAGTGGATCCGGCCAAAATTTTAGTTTGAATTCTTGGATGGAAAGAAAAAAATTCAGTTGGGTTGAATTAATAAAGGGATAGAGCTTGGCGGCTCCAATTATAGGGAAACAAAAAGCAACGAGCTTTCGTTTTTAATTTGAATGATTACCCCATCTAATTGTATGTTAAAAATCGATTAGTGCTTGATGTGGTAAAAGTCTTTGTTTGCCACGAATAGATTATTGATTGATTTTTGTTATGAGTCCTAACTATTAGCTATTCTCCATTATGGGATGGCGATAAATGTGTAGAAGAAAGAGTATATTGATAAAGATCTTTGTTTTTCCAAAATCAAAAGAGCGATTAGGCTGAGAAAATAAAGGATTTCTAACTAGCTTGTTATTCTAGAACAATTAGATGGAAAAGCGAGGAGAGAGAGTCCGTTGATGGGTTTTACTTGTTTTCTAGGTATCTATTCATAATTCGTTTTTTATTCTAATTAGTTTTATTCTAATTAGAATATAGAATACCCTGTTTTGACTGTATCGCACTATGTATCATTTGAGAATCAATGAATCCCTGATCCTTTGACCAAATTGAATTTAAAAAATAAAATGGAGGAATATCAAGTAGATTTAGAACTAGATATATCTCGCCAACAAGACTTCCTATATCCACTTATTTTTCGTGAGTATATTTATGGACTCGCTTATGGTCATGATTTTAATGGATCCATTTTTGCGGAAAATGTAGATTATGACAATAAATCTAGTTTACTAATTGTAAAACGTTTAATTACTCGAATGTATCAACAGAATCATTTGATTATTTCGACTAATGATTCTAAAAAAAATCAATTTTGGGGTTATAACAAGAATTTGTATTCTCAAATAATATCAGAAGGTTTTGCCATCGTCGTGGAAATTCCATTTTCCCTACAATTAAGCTCTTCCTTAGAGGGGGCAGAAATCATAAAATATTATAATAATTTGCGATCGATTCATTCCATTTTTCCGTTTTTCGAGGATAAATTTACATATTTAAATTATGTGTCAGATGTACGAATACCCTATCCTATCCATCTGGAAATCTTGGTTCAAACCTTTCGATACTGGGTTAAAGATGCCCCTTTCTTTCATTTATTAAGGTTGTTTCTTTATGAGTATTGTAATTGGAATAGTCTTATTACTCCAAAAAAATCTATTTCTACTTTTTCAAAAAGTAATCCAAGATTTTTCTTGTTCCTATATAATTTTTATGTATGTGAATACGAATCTATCTTCCTTTTTCTACGTAACAAATCCTCTCATTTACGATTAACATCTTTTAGCGTTTTTTTTGAGCGAATCTATTTCTATGCAAAAATAGAAGATTTTGTAGAAGTCTTTGCTAAGGATTTTTCGTCTACCTTATCATTCTTCACAGATCCTTTCATTCATTATGTTAGATATCAAGGAAAATCCATTTTGGCTTCAAAGAATGCGCCCCTTTTGATGAGTAAATGGAAATACTATCTTATCCATTTATGGCAATGTCATTTTGATGTTTGGTCTCAACCAGGAACGATCCAAATAAACCAATTATCCGAACATTCATTTCACCTTTTGGGCTATTTTTCAAATGTGCTGTTAAATCTTTCAGCA